TGCCAGTCTATTTTTGTTTTTTGTTTTGTGAATACTGTCTATAATGATTGCTGAATCGAAAATTTTCAATTGAACTTATTCCTTCAATTGGTGGTATTTTTGCTTATCCCTATCTCTTTCAAAAATGAAAATTTAGGAAAGTGCTTTCTAAACATATGTATAAAAAGAACATATTTCATTTAGTCCCTTCATGCCTACGATAACTAGTTATTTCGGTTTTTTACTAGTGGCTTTAACTATAACCTCAGCTCTATTTATTGGTTTGAGTAAGATACGACTTATTTGAAAATGAATTGAATTTGAATGAACGAACAATTCACAAAAACAAATCGTTATTTACTATATGCATAGATTCTATAGTTCTTTACTGCGCTAATTACCAATTATCTGTCATTGAGATTCATGGGTAATACAGATTAATATTTATGGATAGATATTACCTCTCTTTTTCCCTTTCAAAATAAAAAAAAAAATTGAAAATGATTGAAGTTTTTCTATTTGGAATCGTCTTAGGTCTAATTCCCATTACTTTGGCTGGATTATTTGTAACTGCATATTTACAATATAGACGTGGCGATCAGTTGGACTTTTGATTAATTAACATCTCTTTCTTTTTTTTTTGACTGACCCCCCTCTTTATTAATTCATTTAATTGAATTGAATCTATGGGAGGTCGAGTCAGATTGCTGTTGCATTTTTTTATTTCAATTTGAGTTCGGTGTCATTTTCTACCTAACAAGAACAGAATCACGCTCTGTAGGATTTGAACCTACGACATTGGGTTTTGGAGACCCACGTTCTACCGAACTGAACTAAGAGCGCTTTCTTATCACAATAAGATAAGACTGTAATGGAAGGGGGAGGATTCCTTTTTTTTTATTTTATATAAAACCACAAGATATCTTGCACACCTATACTATTATATATCATATATAATAGTATTAAAGATTCTGTATGCTCAATTTGAATCGATCTAAAATTGCTCCTTCGTTACTGCTCGGAGGAGAAGTAATAGGTAGGGATGACAGGATTTGAACCCGTGACATTTTGTACCCAAAACAAACGCGCTACCAAGCTGCGCTACATCCCTTTCAATTGGTCTACAGTGTCATTATAGAGAATCCCTGTCTTGTTTTCCACACTTTTAGTTCCTCTATTGATACAATATCAGTTTATCTTGCCATTCCCCCTTTTTGTCTCATATCATATAAGGATCTTATAATAAATTTATTAAGAAAGAAATATTTTTCGTGGAAATTCTTGGGTGGAAAGTTACATATTTTTCTGTTTTAAGAAAAGGAAAATCTTATCTATCGAATCATTGTACATTTTAATTTGAATTAGGGATTCCGCATACAAATAGACAAATGGAAGTGGTCCTTAACTAAATATTCATCTGATTATATATCTAGTACCATATTGTAATACAATAAAGAAGGGGGATTTAAAATGCGAGATCTAAAAACATATCTTTCTGTAGCACCAGTACTAAGTACTCTATGGTTTGGTTCTTTAGCGGGTTTATTGATAGAGATCAATCGTTTATTCCCGGATGCGTTGACATTTCCTTTTTTTTCATTCTAGTTCTTTATTGCCGTGGGACGGGGTGAAGGAGATTAGAGATACAATCAAATATCTGTGACTATCCCCCCATTTTTTTTCGTTTTTTAGAATTAGATCAAATAAGGGAGGGTAGGGGGAAAAAATAGTAGATTCACCCGCACCGAAACTTGGGTTCGGGCTCCAATTAAATGACTAGTCGAACGAAAACAGAAATGCGGCTAAGGCAACAAAACACGTATTCTACAAAATATTCTACAAAATGTGTCAATGAAATACTCCACTGTGATTCTATTCTAAATTTTGATTCTAAATAAAGTTAGAAATCATTGTATTACTTATTATTTACTATATTATTAATATTGATTTCAATTGATTACAACAAAATCATCATTCATAATTTGATTTTTAGTTAGCAACTTCTATTTTTTTCTTATTCGTTTTTGACCGGAAAATCAACGAGATAGGGTGGGGTAGATTAAAACCAAAGGGGGGTTCATGGCTAAGAGTAAAGATGTCCGAGTAACGATTATTTTGGAATGTACCAGTTGTGTTCGAAACGGTGTTAATAAGGAATCAACGGGCATTTCCAGATATATCACTCAAAAAAATCGACACAATACGCCTAGTCGATTGGAATTGAAGAAATTCTGTCCCTATTGTTACGAACATACAACTCACGGGGAGATAAAGAAATAGATCAAATCGAGTGCTGCCTATATGTCATATGTCACCACTCTCCCAAGGAATATGAAAATATGACTTACTTTAGGTATAGAATTAGTTATATGTAATATAACTATTAGTACATAGAATATATTATTCTTTTTTTTATTTGAATTCATTTTCATTATTACATTATTTCTATATAATTATTACATATACATAAATTTAAAATAATAAACAAAGCAAATCCTATAAATTCCATAATTCGGTACGATCCAAATAGGACTAAATAATATTTTAGAATTTTAGAAATATAGATAAGGATAGGATTTTTATTTTGAGAGATAAGGAATAAACAAATCATGAATAAATCCAAGCGATCTTTTCGTATCATGAATAAATCCAAGCGATCTTTTCGTAGGCGTTTGCCCCCGATCCAATCGGGGGATCGAATTCATTATAGAAACATAAGTTTAATTAGTCGATTTATTAGTGAACAAGGAAAAATATTATCTAGGCGAGTAAATAGATTGACTTTAAAACAACAACGATTAATTACTATTGCTATAAAAAGGGCTCGTATTTTATCTTTGTTACCCTTTCGTACTAATAAGTATGCAATTCGTAATAATAAGTATGCGAAACGATTTGAAAGAAGGAAATCGACCGCTAGAACTAGAAGTCTTAGAACTAGAACTAAATAAAATTGAAATGGGCTTATCCTTCAATTTTCAATTGAATCCAAATTCAAATCCGAACTCAAACGTAGGTTGATGTTTTATTCGAAAAATCCGATAATCAAACAAAATGAAATTCAATTGTAGTGTCGTAAGAATAAGAAATAAATCAAAATCAAAGAAAGAATCGAGTCGGGAAAGGAAAATCAATCTTTTTTTTTTGAGCGTCTTGTCTTTGCTCTTTTTGTTTTGATGACCTTATCATCATTTTTTTTTCGTACTAATTTCTATTCTACCCTCTCCGAGTTTATTCTTGAGGAAACTCCATTAAAAGTATTCCGGTGGATTCCTTCCGATCTACTTATTCTTTTTCTTTTTTTTTTAATTAAAAAATCGCATTGGAAATCGTATAAAGACAATTCCTATTTAATATAGCTATTTGTGCAAGTATTTTACGATTAAGAAGCAACTGCTTCCGGTACAGATTGTGTATTAGTGTACTATACCTATAGGATAGCAACCTCCCGCGAATTGCTGCATTTATTCGAGTGATCCACAAACGACGAAAATCTCTTTTTTTCCTACCTCTATCCCGATGCGCCGAAAACAAAGCTTTTATTCTTTGTTGAATAATAGTTTGAGTAAGTTTTGAATGAGACCCTCGAAAACCTAATACAAAGAAACGCATTTTTGTTCGACGTCTCCGAGCTATATATCCCCGTTTAATTCTGGTCATTGAAGAAAAGAAACTTTGATGAATAACTCATTCTTTCTTTCAGTTATTCTTTTGCCCTTTACTAGTCTATTAATAACAAAACGGATTCTTCCAATGTATAAAATCAAAATTCCAATGGCTTTTGCTACTATAACCGTCCCGACCACGATTTTTTTCCTTTTTTTCTAGTTCTAGGCATTTTATTTTGCCTTGAAATAATTCAATATTAGGTATAAAAAAAAGCCTAATCACTCAAAAAGTAGTAAATAGAAATGGCTAACTAGTGGGTTCCATCGTCTCTATGATTACTTCTTAAACGGTGAGGCCCTCTCTATACACCGGAGCTCCTTACTTCATTTAATCAATGAATGCTATGGGTAACTTGTACAATTCACACTTTTTGGCTCTACCCCCTATGTCCAGTAATAGATCTTTCACAATCAGAGACCTATCTTATACAGTAACGGTATTTAATTATGAAAATGAGTTAGGTAGCTGACCTTCTTAGTCCGTTCTTGGAAGCATAATTTTTTTTCTTTTTCAAATAGGATTTGAACCGCTTAATGGATAATCATTTGCTACCAATGGATACTTTTTTCTCATCTTAAATTACAAATTGAAGTGATTGGATTTGCACCAATGGAAACCATAAATTTGATACACCGTAAGAGATGGTAAATCCATCTTTTTTAGATAGTGAAGAGAAGAACCCTATTCACTGGTACTGATCATTGATACTGAAAAAAGGTTTACTTTTCTCTCAGCTCATGATCGGAACGAGTCGCACATACACCCTAGTACATGTTCCTCGACGTTGAGGACATCCCCGAAGAGCAGGGGATTTCGTGACATTTCTGATTGGCTGTCTTGCCTTTCTAATAAGTTGTTTAATAGTTGGCATGCTAAATCATATACATAATGGGCTGGTTTAGAGCGATCCTAACCGGATGAAATTCCGAATCCCTTCTTTTTTTGTTTATTTCATAGAACTATAACTAAGAAATTCACTCTTGACAGTAATATATGTTGTATATGTAAATCCTCTATGTGAAAATATGCGGAATTCGTCCACGAAAAAAAAGGGGGTATAGATATAAAAAAGGGGGAATAGGCCGAACGTAAAAATCCATTGCATTGATATGCTAAAATGAAAATTCAAATATGAAATAGGGGCTAATGAGATATAAATAAAAAATCGTAAATAGAGTTCAAGTTCGAATTCCATAGATAAGATGGGCCATATTGTCTATAATGATAGACAAATGAAAGACTTTTTCAATATTTTTATTCATCCAGTTGATATTTTGAAAATGGGTCGGTTCAACTTGAAAATTCCTTCATTGAAATTGGATAGAATAAGTAAACAAATGAATTGCATTCAT